AATTAAAGAAAATTAAAGAAACATTATCACTAAAAAGAGGCCTATAATAGTAGACACGGAGAAAATAAAAGGAAATAAAATGGTAGTTGAGCTCTTATTAAGGGCAAAAAAAGTGTTTATCGAAGGAGCTTGCAAAGAAGAGAAAAATACAATTTTAAGATAGTAGTAGAGGTTAATAGTTGAGGATATAACAAGAATAAAAGGGAGAAGAATAAGATTTATTTGAATTAGCCTGAAAAGTAGAATCAATTTTGGAAAAAACCCAAATAGGGGGGGTAGGCCTCCTAAGCTAAGCAGGGATAAAGAGAGAAGATGTTTAGAGTTAGGAAAAATAAGGGGTGTGGCAGTTTTTATACGATTTATATTTGCTAAAAATATAATTGTTGAAATTATAAAAATATAACTAGATAGATACAAATTAAGTGTGCAAAAAGAAGTTGCTGTGGCGGCAGCTAATCAGCCAAGGTGCCCAATAGAAGAATATGCTAAAATAGCTCGGAGCTGGGTTTGTTTAAGGCCTCCAATAGCACCTGTTAAGGCCCTTAATGCTCTAATAAAGGTTAATAATAGTGCATTAAAATCGAATATAATTTGAGAAAAAAGAAATAAAGGAGAAATTTTTTGTAAAGTAGTTAGTAATCAACATATATTTCATGGAAGAGAATTTATAACTCTGGGAAATCAAAAGTGGCACGGAGCTAAAGCTAATTTTATTATAAGGCTAAGAGTGATTAATAAAGTAGATACTGATGAATAAAGTAACAAAGATGCTGTTAACAAAAGGCCGGAGGCTAGTGCCTGAATAATGAAGTACTTAATAGCGGCTTCTTTTTCTTGATTTTTATTAGACTGAAGGAGAAGAGGGATAAAGGAATATATATTAATTTCGAGCCCTATCCAAATAGTGAATCAATTATTAGATGTTAGTGAGATAAAAATACCTAAGAATAGAGTTAGATAGAATATTAATGAGTAGGGTTTTAACATAAATAAGTTCATAGAAGTGGAAAGGAATTAAACCTCTCACGCTTTAGGTTTAGAAGACCTAGCGGTCGTCAGACCAACTTCATTAGTTTGTCTATTTAATTAGACCAGTCAAGAGAGCCCTCACGCCATTCATGAAGGAGGCCTAGAAGTAGGATAATAAAAAAAATCAAGGAGCCTAGAAGAACTATAAAAGGAAAGTTTTTATTTAGGAAAAGAGGGATAGGTATAAGTAAAGCAATTTCAATGTCGAAAACTAAGAAAATAACAGCTAAAAGAAAAAATCGAAGGGAGAATGGAAGACGAGCGGAGTTCTTAGGGTCAAACCCACATTCATATGGAGAGGATTTTTCTCGGTCTATTAAAGAAGACCAGGATATAACAAAAGTAGCAAAAATAATTAGCAGAGGAAAAAAAATAGAGGTAAGAATATTAAAGGTGTAAAAAAACATTTACTAGAAACATATAATGTTTTCTTTAGCTTAAAAGGCTAACGCTAAGATGTACAGCTCTCTAGTAAAGTAAAGATATTGAGGGCCTAAGCCCCATGATTAGCAGCATCAGAGCTATCCGTTCATACCGGCGCAATATCTACAATCAGAATAAAAATAGAGCGGGTGTTAAAAGCAGGTAAGCAAGAACTAGAGGTAAAAAGACTTTTCATGTAAGATTTATTAATCGGTCATAACGTATTCGTGGTAACGTTGCTCGAACTCAAACGAAAAGAAACGCGAGGCTAAAGCCTTTAAGAATACTAAGAAAATCAAGAAGAAATAAAGGGGAGAAAAAGGAGATAAAGATAACCGCGGAAAGCAAACATATAATTAAAATACTAGCATATTCAGCTATAAAAATTAATGCAAAAGAGCCCCTTCTGTATTCAATATTAAAACCAGAGACAAGCTCAGACTCGCCTTCTGCAAGGTCAAAAGGGGTTCGATTTGTTTCTGCAAGCGTTGTAATAAATCAGATAAAGGTTAAAGGAGATATAATTAGTAGTAGCGGAATTATTTGATTAGAAAGTATAAAAGAAAAATTAAAGGAAAGAATTAAACATAGAGCTGCAAGAAGGATTAAGGCTATACTAACTTCGTAGGAAATAGTCTGAGCTACTCTTCGGATTGCTCCTAGAAGAGCATATTTTGAGTTAGAAGTTCATCCAGAGGCAAGAGTAGTATAAACATTTAATCTTGAAACACATAGAAAAGTGAGGGAGCCTAATGTAATAAAGTACGAAGGCGATGAAAGAGGGAATAAAGCCCAAAGAAGTAGCGCTAAAACTAGTCTTACTATAGGAGCTATTAGAAATGGAGTATAATTTGACACAATAGGTTTATTTTGCTCTTTAGCTAAAAGCTTGATAGCATCTGCAAAAGGTTGGGGCAGGCCTATTAAGCCAACTTTATTAGGGCCTTTACGTAATTGAAAATAACCAAGGGCTTTTCGTTCAAGAAGTGTGTAGAAAGCTATAGCTAATAAAGCTATAATATAACTAATAAGAATAGACGAAAAGAAAGATAAGTTCATTATTAAAGAAGACATAAGTCTTATACCTAGAGCTTAAATCTAGTGCATTTATCTGCCACATTAATAAACCTGCAAACGAGTCGAACGTTTTTTATTGGTTTTCAAGACCAATTATTTACCAAAATATCAGGTTTGCTATTCGAAAAGAATTTTTCATTACCTATATGCAAAACAGGGGTTTTATTTAAACTAGAATGGCAAATTTTAATTAATGAAGGATTAACCTCCTTGTTTTGGTCCTAAGCCAAATGCACTATTCTGCCAATTAATTTAAAATTGTCTATAAAAATATAAAATAAAGGGAATGCTAGATAAGGATTCAGAAATAATAAAAATTTTTTTACACTAAGGTCCTTTCGTACAATTAGTATATGGTTTAGAATAAAATAAGGATAGAAACTGACCTAGCTTACGCCGGTCTGAACTCAGCTCATGTAGGATTTTAAAGGTTGAACAAACCTACCCTTATAAATTGCTGCTGTTTATAGGATATCCTAAGCCAACATCGAGGTGTCAATCCCTTCTGTCAATGTGAGCTCTCTAGAAGGATTAATCTGTTATCCCCGAGGTAGCTTAGTTTTGTGATCTGAAAAGGGTCATTAAATAAAACGGTGAATAAACCTAAAAGAGCTTTATAGGTGAAAATGGAGGATATATTTTTCTCCTTGGCCGCCCCAGCCAAGCTTAGATTAAAGGATTAATTAACTATAAATAGTTGTTATTATTGATTAATCAAAAGCGGAGCTCTACGGGGTCTTCTTGTCCTTTATTTTAATACAGGTCTCTTCACCTGTAGGTCAATTTTTAAATGTAAGTTAGAGACAGCTAATCTCTCGTTTATCCATTCATTCTAGCCCACAATTAAAGGGCGAATTATCACGCTACCTTAGCACGGTCAGGGTACCGCGGCCGTTAAACCCGTAGGTCACTGGGCAGGATTGACCTCTTATTTAAAAGCAAGAGGCAGTGTTTTTGTTAAACAGTCGAAGATTAGATTTGCCGAGTTCCTTTAACTTAAATTTTTTTTAAAAAAAATCAGAATTGATGTTTGTTAGTTATACTAAAATCAAAGCATATAGTAATTTATTTTTAATACTAATCTCAGCAGTGTATTTTTTATTAAAATAGTTAAATAAAATTCTTCAGTAATAGAAATAGGCCATAATTTTTAAAATAAATTTATGAAAGAAAATATGTAAATTGCTGTTACGCTATGGAGAGGGTGGCTGCTTTGAGGCCTACTTTATTAATAATTTTCTTAATGTGTGTATTGGAAGAATAGGAAGAGTTTATCCTCTTTCTAGTAAATTTGCTAAATAGCAATTGTTACTAAGATAACTTTTCTGAAGAACCAGCTATCACTCAATGCGAAAGGTATGTAGCCACTGTTTTTTTATTTTCCAAATATATTGCAACATACATAGGTGGGTTCATAAAACAATAAAAAAACAGCTCATTGAGTTTCGGGAGGGGTCTAATAAGAATTTAGCTTGCTGAGCCATGATGCAAAAGGTAAAAGAGTTAATTTTGGCTTGCATTAATTTTAATATTTCCCTTGCGGTACTAAAAAGAAAAGGTTATTTAAAGAGTGTTAATGTATGGTAAGTGATCATTTTATTTATAGATTAAATAATATAAAGAAAAATAAGCTATCAAAATAGGTTGAATTGAACAACCCTATCGTTCAGTGTAAGTGAATTGCATCCCAGATGCTATATTTTGTTTGTTGTTAGGCACAACTTCCGTTACGCCTACTATGTTACGACTTACCTCACTTTTCAGCGAGGGCGACGGGCGATATGTACTCATTCTAGATAACTGTATTCAGCGACCAAATATATAGATGCTTACTTCCAAGTCCTTCTTAATTAGGAACTTAAATCAAAATTCGGGTATAAAGTAATTGTAACCCATCTCTGCTTTTTCATAGACTATATTTCGACCTGACGTAAGGAAATGAAATTCTTTTGGCCAACTGAAAGGCTCTTGCAAGGTTGACTGACGACGGCAATACATAAGTTGAGAGAGCGCAAGAAAAAGTAGGGCTAATTGTGGATTATCAGATTAAAGGACAGGTTCCCCTGGGACGTTAGAATGCCGCCAATTTCTTTGGGTTTCAACTATGTAGTAGTACTACCCTGGTAAATATAATTTAAGACTTAGAATAATTGGGTATCTAATCCTGGTTTTGGTCTAAGTTTTCATGGTGTTTGGTAAAGATAATAACAGTAGAAGTATGGTGAAGAGGATTGTACCCCTAATTAACTTTGTATTTGTATCAAATTTTAACATAACCATTAGACCCGATGTTATTGATTCGAATTTATTGTTTAACCGCGGTAGCTGGCACAAATTTAACCAATTCTAATAGTCTATGATCGTTTCCAGATGACACTGTTGCTTCAGGATTAGGCACTGCAGGCGTGAGATAAATTAAGTATTTTTAAATAATTTAAAACTTAATTATAAGATATAGAACTAATTATTTTAAATGAGAAGCCTATATATCAAAGTACTCACGGGAATGAAAAATCTTGCATGTGTTTAACTCAAGACTAAACCAATAATATAGCTAGAATCAAACTAAATAATATAAGGTTTGCGACGAATAGTAAAAGGAAAACCATTTTTGGGGCATGAACCCAATAGCTTAGGGAAATTAGCTTATTTTACTAAAATAGCAGAAGAAAAAGGATTTCATTTTTGGGGCATGAACCCAAAGACTTATTTAGTCTATTCAGCTAAAAGCCTTAGTAATATAGTTACTCTTTTAAATTTGCAATTTAATGTTGTAAAATTCAACTATAAGGCTAAAAAAACACTCATTGAATAAAAACATCAGGTTTTAAAATCAAGAGAAATAATGGGATTAAATGGAAAAGAAATAATGTTAGATTTCGCTGGTTAAATAAATTTAGGGGATTAGAATAGTTTATTGGTGAACCGTGTTGTGTAGATGTGTATAAAAATAGTGAGTAGACTGCTGCTAAAAAACTGGTAAGGGCGATTAAGGGTATTATATAAAGGGAAGAAGACAGAATCGATGTGATAAGTAGGATCTCAGCTGCAAGGTTTAATGTGGGAGGGGCTGCTATATTAGCCGCTGAAAATAAAAACCAGAGTATTGCTATTAGAGGGAAAAATGAAAGTATGCCTTTAGTTAAAAACAAACTTCGAGTTCTAGAGGTTTCGTAGAGAGAATTGGCAAGAGCAAAAAGTGCAGAAGATGAAAATCCATGGGCGATTATTATTATTATAGCGCCTTCTCAGCCTCAAGCGGAGTTTGATATAAGTCCTGCAACAAGTAACCCTATATGACCAACAGAAGAATATGCAATTAAAGACTTCATATCAGGTTGTCGGATGCAAATTAATCTTGTGATTACTGCCCCTCATATTGCTGTCGAGCAAATGAAAGGGAGGAAAAAGTGGTTAGTACTTAGGTATAGGGAAGATATTCGAAGAATTCCATACCCTCCTAATTTAAGTAACACTGCAGCTAAAATTATGGAGCCTGCAACAGGGGCCTCAACGTGTGCTTTAGGCAGCCACAAATGAACAATATATAAAGGAAGTTTTACTAGAAAAGCAAATAAAGTAAAGAATCACCATAATAAAGGTAGCGAGCAAATGGGAGACCAAATAAAATTAATAAAGGATGCAGAAGAATTAATGTTAAAGATCAACAAAATAGAGATAAGCAAAGGTAGAGAAGCTGCAACTGTATAAATTATTAAGTAAAACCTAGCTTGTAGGCGTTCTGGTTGGTAACCTCACCCTAGAATAAGAAACAAAGTAGGGAGAAGGGAGGCTTCAAAAGAAAAATAAAAAATAAAAATATTTATTTGAGAAAAAGTAGTAAGAAGAATAAGGTTGAGCCCAGTAATTATAAAAAGAAATAACTGAGGGGACTTTTCGTTGTGGAGAATTTTATATCTAGCAATAATTATAAGTGCAGAAATTCATAATGTAAGAGAGATTAAAGGAGCACTTAGAAAATCAACAAAAGAAAACAAAGAAGAGGTGTGAAAAGTAAGGCTGTAAGGAAAAACAACTAATAAAGTAAAAAATGTTAATAGAAGCAGAGAAATAGAAACTACTGGTCATAAAAAGAGTTTGCTGCATAAGAGAAGTGGGAGTAGTGATGAAGCAGATAGAAGAGTTATTAGCATTTATTTATGGTTAAAAGATTAACATTATCTGAACCGAAATTACGAGTTATAGAGACTATAAGGGACAACCCTAGACTGGCTTCGCAAGCCCCAAAAGTAAGAAGAATAATTATGACATAAGGGCTATTAAAAGGTATTTGGCCAAGTGAAAATACCATAAGTAATCTTAATGTTAAAACTATAGCCTCAAAAGATAATAAAGTTATTAGTAAATGTTTTCGTTGAATAATAATTGTAGTTATTGATGATAAAACTATTGAAAAAAGAATAATACTTAACATTATAGCAAAAAGAGAAAAAAACTCAATTTCTGGTTTACAAGACCAGCGCCTCTATTTTAGCTTTTTTTGCTCAGATTATAAACAAAAGTTTAATCTTAGATACCCAAAATCTATATTTTAGAAAATAAACTACAATCTGAAAGACTATATCGTTGTTGTAAATATTAGATGGTAAGTCCATTTTTTCAGAATGAAAATCTGATGTAATAATATATACTACTAATATAAATATTAGTGGACAGATTGCTTTAGGGTAAAAATACCTTCTTAGCTTCTTCAGAGCTATATTTTAATAAATAAATTACTAATGCACAATAATAATAAAAAAAGATATAGCGGAGCTGTTAAAAATATAAGGTAAAGAATTGAGTTGATTATATTATTTTGAAGAGGAAGAAATTTATCTGCGGAAGCAGATAATAGAGAGAAAGCTCCTTTAGCAGATATTGTTTCTGTCCAACCATTATCTAAAATTTTTTGAAAATATAGAGCAAGCGAGTAAGGGGTTTTAAGTATATTTTGGGTTGATAAAGGGGCTAAAAATCATATAGAACATGAGGCTTCATGTAGAATTTTAAATTTAATTCATATTGGAGAAGAAGAGGAGAAGGAAGAATAAAAGACTCATATAAAAAATAACCCTATAAATGTAGCAGCTAATGGAAGAAATTTAAAGTACGAAGGAAGAAAAACTTCTTGCCTAAATGGGCCTATTTGCCAATTAATAAAAGAGCCTGAAATAATAGCACCAATAGAAAGAAGAAAAGTAGGAGTTAAAATGTTTAGATCATTATTAGAAATAAAATGAGTAGGGTTACTTATATTTGAATTTCAGATACCTAAGATGAGTATTCGAAGGGAGTATGCAGAAGTAAATGCCGTAGCTAAAAAAAGTAGGAAAATAAATATAATGTTTGAGTTTGAAAATAAAGCTGTTTCAAGAATTAAATCTTTAGAATAAAAGCCAGCTAAAAAAGGTATAGCACATAAAGATATATTAGCAATAAGAAGGGTTGTTATAGTAAACGGTAGCTGTAAAGTTAAATTACCAATTGTTCGAAGATCTTGGCCATGATGGTGAAAATGAATAATAGAACCTGCACAAATAAATAAAAGAGCTTTAAATAACGCGTGTGTAATTAGGTGAAAAAAGGCTAATTTAGGGAGACCAATTGATAAAGCAAGTATTATAACTCCTAGCTGTCTAAGTGTAGACAACGCAATAATTTTTTTTATATCACATTCTGTTAATGCTGCCATACCTGCTATGAATATAGTTAATCCGGAAGCAAAAAAAAGTAGAGTTGAAAAAATATTTAAAGAAGATAAAAAAGAGTGAAAGCGAATCAAAAGAAATACCCCTGCAGTGACTAGTGTTGAGGAATGAACGAGAGCCGAAACGGGGGTGGGGGCTGCTATAGCTGCAGGTAACCACCTTGAAAAAGGCATTTGAGCACTTTTTGTTATAGCAGCAATTAAGATTGAGATAATAATTAAAGTATTAAAAGAGGAGGGCCACACGTTAAAAATAAATCAATTATTTGAATTAAGTGTTCAGGCAATAGCAACAAGAAGAGCTACGTCTCCAATACGGTTCGTTAAAGCAGTAATTATTCCTGCTCCTAAAGATTTGGGGTTTTGATAATAAATAACTAAAATGAAGCTTACTAAACCTAGTCCGTCTCAGCCTAGTAAGAGTGTTATTAAATGAGGAAAATAAATTAATATGTTTATTGATAAAATAAATAAATAAACTAGGTAGATAAAACGTTTAAGGAAAGGGTCACCAGTTATATATGTTACAGCAAACTTTATAACATTTGCGGAGATAAATAAGACAACAGCCGAAAATATAAGGCCAATAGGGTCAAAAATAATAGGGAAGTATAAAGAAGAGGAATTAAAGGAGGTAAGTTCTCAAATAAAAACAAATGTTAAGGAGTAAAAATTGAAGTATATAGAAGTAAAAAATACCAGAAAACTTAAAATGTATAAAATATAACTTGCTACAGAAGCAGTATTATAGAGCTTAATCATGGACTAAGGATAGAATTCTATATTTTTGAGACCACAACTCAATATTTTGTTTTAAATTACTTTAGTCTCTATAGGGGAATTTAATTCAACAAAACTATTGTAATGAGATAAAAGCTTTAAAAAATTATAGCTAAGTTGATATATTGTAAAAATGAATTTATGTGCTAAAACGGGCGGCTAGAGAAAAGAAATATTATTTTAAAGTTGTTAAAATAGTGTAAAAATGTGTCAAAAATGTGTCATTTCGTGCACTTTTGCATATTTTGAGGGGGGCTTGCAATGGGTTTTAGGCTTAAAAGAAGTGACAAGCGGTGTCAAGCTTAATTACCAAGGCAGAGTTTTTTTGCGATTTCTTAGTGCACGGGCGGTAAACTAGTTAAATATGGTTTTTATGTAAAAACATGTTTAATGCTGGTTTACCAAGAGAAAAGGGGAAAAAAGAGTAAAATTTCGAACTCAAAATTTCACTTATTTACTATGTCTCCGCACACAAAATATGCCTCTTGGGATGGGATATAGGCTTAATAAGGTAATTTTAAAAGTTAGTTTAAGCGAAAAAAAATGCATTTTTTTTGTTTTTTGTGTAAATTAGTTACTAAAAAACTAAAGCTTAAAACTAGTGGGTATAAAATTAGCAAAAACTTGAGTTTGTTTCTTAAAAGACTATTTAACATACATACATTATATATATATATATTATTAATAAATATATATATATATATATAATACATATATAATATATATTATAATATATATATATATATATTAATCTATATATACAAATATAAACAGGATAATCATTCTTTAAAGAATGTATAATACTATAATTACATATTACTCATAGAGGTGTATAAATAAATATATTACATATTAAAAATATAAAGTAAACGTATAAAAATAAAATGTCGCACCCTTATATCCTAGGATTATTGCATATATATATAGTTATAGATACATTTATAAAATTATTATAGATAGTTAGAACAAAAAGGAGAGTTTTCCTAAACAATTTGGGCCGAAACCAAAAGGTGCATCGAGCACTATTTGTTCTAATTAGAGGCAGTGTGGTCGTCTGCGTAAAGTGTTAGAAGTAAGCAGAAAATATAAGCTTGAATAAGGCAAATACCAAATTCAAATAGTATATAAAAAGTTTGAAGTGAAATTAAAATAAGAAAGTTTGTTATTCTTAGTAGCGCGGCCGAGGCAGAGTAAATACCAATTAATCCCAGGACAATGTGTCCTGCTCTTATATTAGCTGCCAATCGAAAGGATAAAGTAATAGGTCGAACTGAAATTCTAGTAGTCTCAATTAAAACTAGAAAAGGGTTAAGTCAGAAAGGAGCACCCCCAGGAAGGATGCCCGCTGCAAAACTGGACGGGGAGTTAACAATAGAGGATAAGATTAATGCAAGCCACAGGGGAAGAGCTAGTGTAAGAGTAAAAAATAGGTGACTAGAGGTGCTAAAAACATAAGGAAGCAGACCTGATAAATTTATAATTAAAATAATTAAAAAGACAGATGTAACTGCAGGAGCAAATTCCTTTAAATGGTGCCCAAATGTTCGTGTTGACTGAGAAAATATAATTTCCTTAGGCTGAGAGATTAGTTGGGACAGCGATGTACTAGACAACCAGTAGGAGCATGAGATAATGTTAATAAGAAGAAGGTTAAAACTTCAAAATAGAAATGAAGGAAGAGTAGAAAAGAGTGATCTTGTAGCAGGGTCAAAAGATGAAAAAATGTCTGTTAACATCAGGGTTTAGAGATATTCTCTATTTTAGGCTTTGAAGGCGAATAGTTTATTTTAACTTAAAACCCTAGAGTCGAATAATTTTATCTCAAGTTATGTAGGATAAGGGAGCTAGTAAATAAAAAGAAAAGTATAAAGCAGTAAAAATACGGCCTAGAAACTCGTAAGGTGCTTCGACGGGGCGGGCGCCAATTCAGGTAAGGAGAACACAGGTAGCACAAAAAGATCAAAAAAGAATTTGCGTAGGAGGATAGGATTGTATTCCTTGAGAAAAATTAGGTAAAGTTAAGGGAAGGGTTAATAATATAAGGATTGCTCCGAATATAGCTAGAACTCCTCCCAATTTATTTGGAATTGAGCGAAGAATTGCATAGGCTCATAAAAAGTATCATTCGGGCTTAATATGAGTAGGAGTAACTAAAGGATTTGCCGGAGTAAAATTATCAGGGTCACCAAATATGTTAGGAGCAAATATTACAACAAATAGAAGGGAAAAGAGTATAATAAATACACCTAAGACGTCTTTTGAGGAATAGTATCAGTGAAAGGGGATTTTGTCAGAATTGGAATTAAGTCCTAAAGGATTATTTGATCCTGTTTGGTGTAAAAATAGGATATGGATTGCCATAAAAGCAAAAATAATAAACGGAAGAAAAAAATGAAGGGCAAAAAATCGATTTAATGTCGCGTTATCTACAGCAAATCCTCCTCAGAGTCATTCAACTAAAGGTTTACCAATATAAGGAATAGCCGAAAATAGATTTGTAATAACAGTTGCACCTCAGAATCTTATTTGGCCTCAAGGTAAAACGTATCCTAGAAAGGCTGTTGCTATTGTTAAAATTAATAATACAACACCAATATTTCATGTTTCGATTATAAGAAAAGAGTTATAATAAATACCACGTCCCACATGAAGATACAAGCAAAAGAAAAATCAAGAAGCACCATTAGCATGAAGATTACGAAGCAATCAGCCATAATTAACATCTCGTGTAATGTGGGCAATTGAGTAGAAAGCCGATTCGATGTGCGGCGTGTAATGTATTGCTAAGAAGAGACCTGTAAGAATTTGGATAACAAGGCATAGGCCCAGAAGAGACCCAAAATTTCATCAAATAGATAAATTATTAGGTGCAGGTAAATCGATAAGAACACCATTAAGGATTTTAATTATGGGGTGAGATTTACGAATAGGTTGTAACATAAAGATTAGTTTTAATTATTAATTGAAAGGCCGTAGAGGCCCTGCTTTTCGGGATGCTACTTTTACAACTAAGATTAAAGCTAGAAGAAGCAAAGAAGCAAGAAAAATAAGTGAAGGGATATTTTTTGGTAAATAAAGGAAAGCAAATGAATTATGAATAGAAGGTGCTATAAGAGAAGGGGATAAAAAAAGTAATGAGGGGTTTGAAAGAAATAAGAGAAAAGAGATTATAAAAATCAATAAAAATAAAGAAAAAGGTAAAATTAAGCTAAGTTTTTGATTAGGGGCAGTTGCAACAAAATAGGAGAATATTACAAGTATACCCCCTACATAAATAATGAAAAGAATAAGGCCAAATCATGAGGAAGTAAAAAATGTAACTAAGGAAGCTGTTATTAAGGCTAGAAGAAAAATTCAAACACCTAATGTAACAGGAGTAAATATTAAAGGAAGGGTAAAAGCAAAAGCTATTGCTATAGATATAATTAAAGAGTAAAGCATTTATAAGTCAAGGAGAGCTTGTCTAAGGACACCAAAAATCCTTGTGCTAAATTTACACTAACTTATAGTTAATTATAGAGTTAAGGTGTTTTTAGAATAAAGTTAAGAGCCTCATCAATAAATACAAATGTAAAGGAAAATTCAAACTACATCAACAAAGTGTCAGTATCAAGCCGCTGCTTCGAATCCAAAATGATGTCCAGATGAAAAATGATGAGATAAAGTTCGTAATAAACAAATTAATAAAAAAGTAGAGCCAATAAGGACATGAAGGCCATGAAAGCCAGTAGCGACAAAAAAAGTCGAGCCATATACACTATCAGCAATGGAAAAAGGGGCCTCTAAGTATTCTCCTGCTTGCAAAAATGTAAAGTAGGCCCCTAAAGACACAGTAAAAATTAAAGCTTGGATAGCCCCTAAGCGGTCAGCTTCAATTAATCTGTGGTGGGCTCAAGTTACTGTAACTCCAGATGCTAAAAGAACGGCAGTGTTAAGAAGAGGGACTGAAAAAGGGTTTAAAGGGTTGATACCTGTTGGGGGTCAAGAACACCCTAATTCGGGAGTTGGGGCCAGGCTTCTATGGAAAAAAGCCCAAAAAAACGCAAAAAAGAATATAACTTCAGAAGTAATAAATAAAATTATGCCTCAACGAAGGCCTTTAGCTACGTAGGAGGTGTGAAACCCTAAAAAAGTGCCTTCTCGAATAATATCTCGTCATCATTGAATTATAGTTAAAATAATAAGTAAAAACCCAATTAATGCCGCGACGGGTGTGTAATTGTGAAATCAAGCTACAGTACCTACTGTAAGGCCAAAAGCACCTACAGCCCCTGTTAAAGGTCAAGGTCTGTATTCAACTAAATGAAAAGGTTGTCGTACCATTACTTCTTTTAGATTTATTCTAAGCTTATTACTTGGAAGGCAATTGTACTGTCTATACTAAAGAAGCTATAATAGGAGAAGGGAAATCTTCATTAATAGATTTACAGTCTATCGCTTGTTATTCGGCCATCCTATTAAGTTATGATCAGTTTCACTTATTAAAAGACTGAGAAGAGGACTGAAGGGAAATTACAGGGAAGACAGGAGACTGAGACCACCAGAGAAATGATATTATAGCGGGGACAGCCAGTATCAAAAATAAGAACGGAGCAAGAAGTCATGATATAGGAGATAGGTGTGGCATAAGAAGACTACCAAATATATTGGTGATTTAGGGATGACATACCTAGGTTATAGTTTAACTAAATCTTCTTTTAATTACATTATGAATTTTGAGTGACCCAATTAATAAATGATTGAGTGTTGGTAGATTCTAGTGCAATAGGTATAAATGAATGGTTGGCACCACAAATTTCGGAGCACTGACCGTAAAATACACCTGGGCGGTTAACTGTAAAACTTATTTGGTTAAGACGACCAGGCACAGCGTCTGCTTTAACACCAAGGACTGGGACAGTCCATGAGTGAATAACATCTGCTGCGGTTACAAGTACTCGAATTTCTGTATTTATGGGTACTACGGCTCGATGGTCTACTTCTAATAAACGAAATTCACCTGGTTTAAGTTCAGACTCTGGGAGCATATAAGAGTCAAACTCAAGTTTTGCGAAGTCTGTATATTCGTAGGATCAGTATCACTGGTGACCAATTGCTTTAAGTGTAATTGATGGAGAGGGAGACTCATCCATAAGATATAAAATATGTAGAGAAGGGAAAGCTAAAAATAGCAGAGTAATTGCTGGTAAAATAGTTCAAATCGTTTCGATTTGTTGAGCTTCTAAAAGGTAACGAGAAGAGTATGAGTTATTAAAAAGAGAGACAAAAGCATAAGCAACAATTGAGGTAACTAAAATAAGGACTAATATAGCATGATCGTGGAATGCAATAAGTTGGGTTATAATTGGAGAAGCAGAATCTTGAAAATATAATGAGGCTCAGTTTGCCATCTGGGTAAGCCAGAGTGAGTACTGGCAATCTCTTAATTAACAGTTAAGCGCATGTGGTTAGCTTTTACCCAAAATGAGTTTAGGGGATGTAATAATACCTGTTTCTGGTAAATTATGGAAGTCTAGAGGAAGGACATCTTGTCATTCTATAGAAGTGGGTATATGAGGAGAAGAAATAAGAGGGCGTTGAGCTGAGAATGCTTCTCATAAAATAAAAATAAAATAAAGGAGTGCTAAAAAAGAAATTAATGAGCCGAATGAAGAGATAACATTTCATTTGGTGTAGGCATCAGGGTAGTCTGAGTAACGTCGAGGTATACCGGCTAAACCTAAAAAGTGTTGCGGAAAGAAAGTCAAGTTAACACCTGTAAATATAAGATAAAAATGAATTTTAGATCACCGAGCATGAAGTGTTACTCCTGTAAATAGTGGAAACCAGTGATTAAAGGCGGCAAATATAGCAAAAACGGCCCCTATTCTTAAGACATAATGAAAATGTGCGGTTACATAATATGTATCATGCAGAACTGTATCAAGTGACGCATTAGATAAAACAATGCCAGTAAGGCCTCCTATAGTAAAGAGAAAAATAAAACCAAGAGCTCAGATTATAGCAGGCTCGTATTTAACACGGGAGCCAAAGATTGTTGCGAGTCATCTAAAAACTTTAATACCTGTAGGAACAGCAATAATTATAGTAGCGGCAGTAAAGTAAGCTCGGGTATCAACATCTATACCTACTGTAAATATATGATGGGCTCAGACAATAAAACCAAGAACACCAATACCTAGTATAGCATAAATCATGCCTAAAGTGCCAAAAGGTTCAAGTTTTCCGGAGTAGTGGGCGACAATGTGTGAAATGGCCCCAAAGCCGGGTAAAATAAGAATATAAACTTCAGGATGACCAAAGAATCAAAATAAGTGCTGATAAAGAATAGGATCGCCTCCTCCGGCGGGATCAAAAAATGAGGTGTTAATATTACGATCTGTAAGTAGTATAGTAATAGCCCCAGCTAGAACGGGAAGGGATAAAAGAAGTAAAACAACTGTAATTGTAACAGCCCAGACAAATAAAGGAATTCGTTCAAGTCGTAACCCTTTTCAACGTATATTAGCAACTGTAGTAATAAAGTTGATTGCACCTAAAATCGATGAAATACCAGCAAGATGAAGAGAAAAAATGGCTAGATCAACAGAGGGGCCTGCGTGAGCCATATTACTTGATAGAGGAGGATAAACTGTTCAACCAGTACCTACCCCTTTTTCGACAGCAGCTGATCTGACTAAAAGTAGTAGAGCAGGAGGAAGAAGTCAAAACCTTATGTTGTTTATACGAGGAAATGCTATATCAGGGGCACCTAATATAAGAGGTACAAGTCAGTTACCAAAACCTCCAATTAAAATAGGTATAACAAGGAAGAAAATTATAAGAAAAGCGTGAGCAGTTACAATAGTGTTGTAAATTTGATCACTACCTAAAAAAGAGCCAGGTTGGCCTAATTCAATCCGAATAAGAAGGCTTATAGATGTGCCTAAAAGGCCTCCCCAGACACCAAGAAGAAAATAAAGGGTACCAATATCTTTATGATTTGTTGAGTAAAGTCAGCGCAT